ATTGAATTGGATTCGGTTGGGCGGTACCAACTAAATCGAATGCTAACTCCATTTATTTCTTATTGAATTAACCGATCAACTTGCTATCGGACATTTTTTTTTTGATTTGGTACTTTTACAAAATTTCGACATATTTCACTTTATTATGATTATGAGAATCAATCCTACTACTTCTGGTCCGGTGGTTTCCACACTTGAAGAAAAAAACCTAGGTCGTATCGATCAAATTATTGGCCCCGTACTGGATGTCCTTTTTTCCCCGGGCAAGATGCCTAATATTTATAACGCTTTGGTAGTTACGAGCCAAGATACTGTCGGTCAGAAAATTAATGTGACTTGTGAGGTACAACAATTATTAGGAAATAATAGAGTTAGAGCTGTCGCTATGAGTGCTACGGATGGTCTGACGAGAGGGATGGAAGTGATTGACACGGGAGCTCCTCTAAGTGTTCCAGTCGGCGGAGCTACTCTCGGACGAATTTTCAACGTTCTTGGAGAGCCTGTTGATGATTTAGGTCCTGTAGATACTCGCACAACATCTCCTATTCATAGATCTGCGCCTGCCTTTATACAGTTAGATACAAAATTATCAATCTTTGAAACAGGAATTAAAGTAGTGGATCTTTTAGCTCCCTATCGTCGTGGAGGAAAAATCGGTCTATTTGGGGGAGCTGGAGTAGGTAAAACAGTACTCATCATGGAATTGATCAACAACATTGCCAAAGCTCATGGGGGCGTATCCGTATTTGGCGGAGTAGGCGAACGTACTCGTGAAGGAAATGATCTCTACATGGAAATGAAAGAATCCGGAGTAATTAATGAAAAAAATATTGCAGAATCGAAAGTAGCTCTAGTCTATGGTCAAATGAATGAACCGCCGGGAGCTCGTATGAGAGTTGGTTTGACTGCCCTAACCATGGCGGAATATTTCCGGGATGTTAATGAACAAGACGTGCTTCTATTCATCGACAATATCTTTCGTTTCGTCCAAGCAGGCTCAGAAGTATCCGCCTTATTGGGGAGAATGCCTTCCGCAGTGGGTTATCAACCTACCCTTAGTACAGAAATGGGTTCTTTGCAAGAAAGAATTACTTCTACAAAAGAGGGATCCATAACTTCGATCCAAGCAGTTTATGTACCTGCGGATGATTTGACCGACCCTGCTCCTGCCACGACATTTGCACATTTAGATGCTACTACCGTACTATCCAGGGGATTAGCCGCCAAAGGTATTTATCCAGCAGTAGATCCTTTAGATTCTACGTCAACTATGTTACAACCTCGGATCGTTGGCGAGGAACATTACGAAACTGCGCAAAGAGTTAAGCAAACTTCACAACGTTACAAAGAACTTCAGGACATTATAGCTATCCTTGGGTTGGACGAATTATCCGAAGAGGATCGTTTAACTGTAGCAAGAGCACGAAAAATTGAGCGTTTCTTATCACAACCCTTCTTCGTGGCAGAAGTATTTACTGGTTCTCCAGGAAAATATGTTGGTCTTGCGGAAACAATTAGGGGGTTTCAACTGATCCTTTCCGGAGAATTAGACGGTCTTCCCGAGCAGGCCTTTTATTTGGTGGGTAACATCGATGAAGCTACCGCGAAAGCTATCAACTTAGAAGTGGAGAACAAATTGAAGAAATGACCTTAAATCTTTGTGTACTGACTCCTAATCGAATTATTTGGGATTCGGAAGTAAAAGAAATCATTTTATCTACGAATAGTGGCCAAATTGGCGTATTACCAAACCACGCCCCTATTGCCACAGCTGTAGATATAGGTCTATTGAGAATACGCCTCAACAACCAATGGTTAACGGTGGCTCTAATGGGCGGTTTCGCTAGAATAGGTAATAATGAGATCACTATTTTAGGAAATGATGCGGAAATGAGTACTGACATTGATCCGCAAGAAGCTCAAAAAACTCTTGAAATAGCTGAAGCTAACTTAAGTAGAGCTGAGGGTAAGAAACAAGCAATTGAGGCGAATCTGGCTCTCAGACGGGCTAGGACACGAGTAGAGGCAATTAATAATATTTCCTACTAGTCAATACATCACATCAAACTAATCAAAAGAGGTTTTTTATCATTTTAAAAGTAGAAGTTCTTTAGTATACACCACATTTTGATTCTACTAATTTAACACAATCAAGTCTAATCTGATACAAAAAAAAAAAAAAAGAATAAGATGGGTAGAAAAACTTATTAGATACCGTTGACTCTGGTATCTAATAGGTTCTACCTACTATTGGATTTGAACCAATGACTCCCGCCGTATGAAAGCAATACTCTAACCACTGAGTTAAGTAGGTCATTTATCACCAAAAAAGGACCCATCACTTCGGGAATTATAGATGGAATAATATTTCTAAGCAATACCAATCCGTTAACAGTAAATGGATCAAAGAACTATCATGTGGAATTATGGAATATCCATCTTGACAAGAAATTATCTATATGTTAATATATCTATGACAAGGGCTATAGCTCAGTTAGGTAGAGCACCTCGTTTACACGTGCGCCAACGCTTTTCAAGGGAGCCAATTATGCAATGAACATAATTTCAATTATTGATAAATTGATGTCTTACTCCATAGATTCGAGTGAACAAGAGAACAATAGCCTGACAAATATTTGGTTCGGTACGATTCAGGTGCAAATTCAGATGCCAAATAGAACCCGCCATCGATTTGATAGTTGATAAGGTTAATACCCAGTCCATTCAATGCCAGGCATAATGAGTATAAGGGCCTCAAAATAACCTCTTTTCGTTCTATGAGCTTTAAGGTGTATGAAGTCTCATATTTCACTCTTGCAGCGGAGCGGTAGAGACTCCATTTAACTTAAGTTGATCCAGGCCGGAGGCAGACCTAAGTCAAGGTACCCCTTCTTTGAAAACTTTGGTATTGCTCCGAGATAAGAATATAAATAACGAATCAGAGCACATGGAGCCATCTCATTATCTTCTTATTTTCCTGTAAAAGAAAGACAAAATATGGTGGACTAACTGATCTTTACATCAGTTAATGAAAGAGCCCAATGCAACAAAATGCATGTTGGGTCTTTGAAACAGTTCGAATCATTTTGATAATAAGAAGTTTGATCTGTTTTACCGAGAAGGTCTACGGTTCGAGTCCGTATAGCCCTACTAAATTTTAGTTTTAGTATAGACATTCTATTTTCATTTAGTAGAGGTTTTATTTCCTAATTAGTACTTGTTTATGGATTGGCCGGTTGCTTGGTCCATAGAAATAAAAGTATTACCACATGTTGATGTAAGTACATAGGAAGACAAAAATAAAAACAACAATAATTCATTTCAATAAAAAAAACGGTATTTGTAAAATCTCGGACAAAATGAACAGACTTCTTCATTCATTTTCGTGGATGAATTACATATGACTTTTTCCTCTTTTCCTGTCCATGATCAAAGAGTTAGTGATACACTTTTTTGTTGGTATCCCCAATATCGGTTAATTTATGAAGGGAAAATCATGGCACGATGCTGCCTAAAAACTCCAACCGGACCCAACCAAATAAAATCTTAAGTCACATGGATCTAAAACCTATTATTTTTTTGGTCTTGTATTTTATTTTTGGTCAGTCTTAGTCTTACTAAGTGTTATTGTCGTAACAAAAAAAACAAGTCTTTTGGTTCATTCCAAATCGAAATCTTTCTATCTTTCTTTAATACTAATACTCGAGATTGGTACGAAATGGAATCATTATTTCACTCTAATTCTTTTGGTATAGAATAGAAAGATATTAGTTTCTATATGTAAAAGTTCCTCACAACCCAAGGCGAATTGAATCAATTCAGAAAAATAGAAATTCAATCTAGGACTTAGGAAAGAAGATAAAATATTATGATCGTTCGATGCATTATATTCTATTTACGTATTCGTATCGAATCAATAGAAGCAATGATTTTCTACCTGAATTTTGATGAAAAGAAAAAAGACTTTAAATTGAAATGAAATATAAAATATAATAATACTAGAACTAGAAATCCCTAGACATTTTCCTCTATATAACCACTATAACCACTGCAATTTTTTCATTTTCATTACATTATATCACTATTATTTCATTTTATACTTTCATACTATGGATTTCATATTCATATATAATCAATATATAACTATATAAACTATATAATATATAACATACTTATAATAATTATATAACTATAACATAGTTATACTACTTAACTATTACTATATAATTACTATATAGTATAAGTAGTATTAGTATTTAATTAAAGAAACCGAGCGAGAAAGTTTTGTTTGTGTAAGAGCATCTTATGTCTACATCAAAATCATATCTAATATAGAAGTGAAAAAAAAAAAATGTAAGTGGGATTCTGTTGAATAAATCTTTAAACAAGATATGCCCCACATCAAATAAACTCTAAACTAGACAATTTGATCAAAATCAGTTCTTGTTTCGCCTAAGAAGTTCTGTATGAATTGCCAATTCCAATTCGAATGGAATAATTCAGCCTATTCCACATTAATAGGAGTTCATTTATGTTTCTGCTTCACGAATATGATATTTTCTGGGTATTTCTGATAATATCAAGCCTTATTCCTATCTTAGCATTTTTTATTTCCGGAGTTTTAGCGCCTATTAGTAAAGGACCAGAGAAGCTCTCTAGTTATGAATCGGGTATAGAACCCATGGGGGACGCTTGGTTACAATTCCGAATACGCTATTACATGTTTGCTCTAGTTTTTGTTGTTTTTGATGTTGAAACAGTCTTTCTTTATCCATGGGCAATGAGTTTCGATGTATTGGGTATATCTGTATTTATAGAAGCTTTCATTTTCGTACTTATCCCAATTGTTGGTTCAGTTTATGCATGGCGAAAAGGAGCATTAGAATGGTCTTAACTGAATATTCAGACAATACAAATAAAAAGGAAGGAAAAGATTACATTGAGACAGTTATAAATTTCATTGAGTTTCCATTACTTGACCAAACAACATCCAATTCAAT